AAAAAAAAACAAAGGTATGACTGGCATAACATCTACGATTGGATTCAAAAAAGCATAGGCTTCGGGCAATTTGCCGAAGAAAAAACTACTCGAATAAAGGGGCGAATTAATACAAATACAGATCAAACTAACGATATTAAGCATAACAGACATTTTGTTCTTGGAGATAATTGCATTTTGGTTGCATTTTTGATATAAGGAAAAAGAAGTAAAGTAAATAAGGTAGACAAAAAATCCTTCTTTTTCTTTGAATCCACCCAACCAAAAATCCTCCAATTCTCAAAGGAGAATAGAAGAAACCATACTTTCATACAATATCTTAATTGAATTCTATGTAATGATCAATAAATTAAGTTGAATTCTGTATCTATATGTATCAAAATTATAGTACCGGTCTATTCTATTATTCTATAGAAGATCTATATCTTATAGATATGGAATTTATCGAGATATTTATTTAGGCTGGAGTTGACAAACAACCAATAACAATATTATTGTTTCTTAGTGTAGATTAGAAATTGAAATGGGGCGTGGCCAAGTGGTAAGGCAGCGGGTTTTGGTCTCGCTATTCGGAGGTTCGAATCCTTCCGTCCCAGCACGGATCCATTTTTCCATTATTCCCATATAAACCCTATAAATATAAAAAGGAAGTGGGGGGGATAGCAGTTAATCTATATTACTTTAAACATCTGTGTCTGTTCGAATTTCATTAACAAATTATCAAGTCCCATTATATAGATATACTCTAGTTATAGATAGATATAAAACATCTATAACAAACAGTGACAACAGTTCAGTCTATCTGATAGATAGGAGAACCCTTACCTATTTTTTTCGATTTTTATTTTCGTAATCTGATTAAAAGAATCAAAATTAAAATATTAACTTACATTATTTTAATTTTTTTATACATCTCATGAAAAAAAAGGACTTCTTTGTTCTTATTTCTTTCTTCGTTTCTTTGATCTATTTCAAATTTTTATTTGAAATTAGTGATGAGTCAATTCAAAAAGAAAGACTGATCTTCCTATAAAGATCAAAGGCGATGCTTATTGTCCAATTTTCTTCAAACCCAACCCAATATTTCTAAATTAAATTAACTATTTTAATTTAATTTAGAAATATTTTTTTATTAAAAAAAATATTTTTAATGATTCCCTGTACGTGGAATCTTTGAAAAAGTAGGAAATCGTTTAATTTATCTTATTAAGTCACTTGGAGATGCAGATTCAAAAACTTATTCGTTTATATATATTTATTATTTATATATTTACATATAACATTACATATATATAACATATATATACATATATGTATTATAGATTATAGAATAGATTTCTTTTTTCTATATATTCGATTAGTCTGTTAAATATGTTAAAAATGTTGTCTTGCTAAGATTTTTTCCGAAAAATATTAATATTGTTTCATGTATCATATATTCATATATAGAAGAAAAAGTGTAGATTGCGATGTCTATGGACAGCTGAACCAATGACTATTCATGATTCCATAATTGAATCAATTCCATACCCGTTCCAAATTTAATTAGAGGAATGTTATGGTAAAACTTCGTTTGAAACGATGTGGTAGAAAGCAACGTGCGACTTGAAGGACACGACCCGTTGTGGATTTTTACATCCACCATTTTAGATTTGTCTAGAAATGAGGTGCTCTTGGCTCGACATTCTTTGTTCTGTTATACTTGAACCCTTCGTTTTTGTCGGGTTGTAAATAGTCCATGATGGAGCTCGAACCGAAAGTATTAATTCATTTCTCAGGGGCAAGGATCTAGGGTTAATGCCAATCAACTGGAACAACTTCGTAAATATATGGAAAATCGAAAGGATCCTATTTTAGTTTAGCAAGTTTCCAATTCAAAAGCAAAACTTGTTGAAATTGATCCAAATTTTTGATTCAACGTACGTGTATCATACTAAAATCAAGCGTCCATAGGATTCTTTGATCGAAAGAAATAAAAAAGGGTATGTTGCTGCCATTTTGAAAAGATTAAGAAACACCGAAGTAATGTCTAAACCCAATGATTAAAAATAGGAATTAAAGGGTTTAAAAACAAGGAAACACCCTTTTATTAGTTGTTAATTCTCTCGATAGTCTCAATAACTGGATCCAACTAAAGAATCCAAATAGAATTTGAAATAGTTTAACCGGGATAAACGAAAGGGAGTAAAGACTACTCAATAAATGAAATTCACTAAAGATTAGATTATCCTTTGAACTATTTGAGAGTTATCCGACTTGAGTTATGAGTATAAGCGGTTTCTTTTTCATTTTTCAGGAAGAAAAAAGATTGGAATCGTAGTCTAATTGATTTATAGGACCGGTTGTTATTTAATTTATTGGAATTTGATACATAGACAAAACTTCGAATTAAATCATTTTTCTCGAGCCGTACGAGGAGAAAACTTCCTATACGGTTCCAGGGGGGGTATTGTTCATCTATATCTATCCCAATGAGCCGTCTATCGAATCGTTGCAATTG